CTGTTGAATGGCCTGTTCTCCCCGGTCGGAATAGGTGGGTTAATTCCTTCCCTTAGAACCGTACTTGAGAGTTTCCTAGCTCATACGGCTCGGCAGTCAACTCTTTTCTTTTTTTATTCCATTTGAATCTACCATATCTAACCGAATAAGATTTCTCGTAGATCTATCCCATTTTTCGGGTTAATGAAAAGAAGTTAATAAAATGAGTTTCAAACTTAAATCTTAAGTTTGGATTAAAAATCCGGTTTATTTTAGTTTTATCTTTTCTCCCACCTTCAGAAAAATAAAACATAGACATTTTGCCTATCATTAGAATTTTCTGAAAGGTAACTATCTCAGTTTCATATCATATAGAAATTTATATAGAATTTTTGAAAAAGACTTTCGAAAGGAAAGACTTACTATCTTTGGGATCTGATCCTACACCGCTGCTCAATATCTTAGTGGATCGACTCTATTACATAAGTGGATTCCTAACATTTGTCTCACATCATGACATAAGTAAGCAGTTATTTTTGTATTGGCGCAAAACCTTACTAATTGATCTTTACGGTGCTTACTCTATCAATTAGATCCTTTACCCATAGAATAAAACAGCTAGGTATATCTATTTCTTCATATTTCAACTTCTATGAAGTTTCTTTCTTTTCTACAGCTGATAAAAATCGTTGTTTTAGACAATGCATATGTAGAAAGCCCTTTTCTAGTATTTACTAGTGAATTTGATCTTTATTTACTTTTTATTTCTATAGTGGAGATAGTCGCACGTAATGACAGATCACGGCCATATTATTAAAAGCTTGTGGTAAGAATGGGTTTCGTTCGAGCGCTCGAAAATAATATTCCAAAGCTTTCGTGTGTTCTCCGTTACTTGTGTGGATAAGTCCTATGTTATAGAGTATATAACTTCGGTCATAGGGATCAATTTCTAGTCGCATAGCTTCATAATAATTCTGTAAAGCTTCCGCATAATTCCCTTCGGATTGAGCTGACATCCGTTACGGTCGTCATTCAATTCACAGAATCTCCGTTACAGAACCGTACATGAGATTTTCATCTCATACGGCTCCTCCCTTATGTGCATAATGATAAAGAAGATGAAAATCTTCTCATTATGAACTAAGTAGGGCTAGTGTTTTTACAAGAAATCTCTAGCCAACCTTCCTGCAAGAGATCCTTTCTTAACATCAAACGTATTGTTACTAGAGAGAAAAGATAACTCCAACAATTTCTTTGTTCTCAACGCTTCCCAATGTCCAGGAATTAGTCACTTCAACAGCCTTCGATGGTTATACGGGTATCCAAAATACAAACGAGATGGATGTTTGTTGTCCCAACCATTCTTTTAGTCCCAAGCTTGCTAAAGAAGGGGATAATTTATAATATAACAAAGTTTTCGTGTTGTTAATTTCTAGGTGTAGTGCTTCTTCCCCTATGCTACCTATTGGTTAGGATTGACCCGTAATACCGAACCTATAGGTATAACCTTTCGCTCAATACTAGAATCGAGAATTGAAACATAGCATCTGAGGCTGCATTAATCGAGGATACACGACAGAAGGAATTGTTCTATTTCCAAACTTTACCTTCTACAAGCGTAGATTTTTTTTTCTTTTTTCCCGATCACGAATCATGTGTATTTCTCGTAAAACCGAAAGTCAAAAAAGGTCAAATCGCACCATCTCTGTAATAAGTAAATGCCTCTTTTTCTCCTGAAGTTGTCGGAATTATTCGTAATAAGATATTGGCTACAATCGAAAAGGTTTTATCAATAAAATTTCCATTTATCCGCGATCTAGACATAGGTAGCAATCCATTCTATCATTGTTCTCATTACTTCTCGGGGGAAAATGATCCCACAAGGAAAAGAATTTTACAGTACGAAATAACATAAAAACAGATTCATTATCATTAAAAAATATGGCCCAATATTAAAAACAATATTCAAATTGTTCTTTTTTACATTACAGGAACAGGAATTAATTGATAAGAATTAATAAATAAATATTGGGAACCGCATTGGATTTCATCTTACTGAAATAGTTTATCAACGAAGGAAACTATTCTTATTTGATTGAAGTTACAGCTTAGAAAAACCTAAGTTGATTGAATTATGATACAAAGAAGAAAAAGGATCGAATCGAGTAATCATTGTATGATGAAAATGGGCCCATTTTTTTGTGTACTTAGCGGATATCACTAGACAATCAACTATAAAAAAATTTTTTATCAATTTGTATTTTTAATAGATAGAATAGATGGGATAAGGATTTTTGTTGATAACAGGCTTAAAAAGCAATTTGAGAATTCTTCTGGTATGGAATCGTAGTCTAAATAGAATCATGCGCTAAAGATATCCATTAACCATAGTCTATAAAATATAGAACCCTAGCTCAGTCGATTCGTTAGAATTTCTAATTTATTGATTTAATGCGGTCGGTATAGTATAAATAGATTAAATAGATAATCATAAAAAGAAGATAACATTGTTTTTGCAAACATGAATCGAATTTTTTTAACAGTTTTTATAAGAAAACAATTTTCTATTTTTATCGCTTTCTATTTAGAATTGATTGGTTGTACCTACCCAATAATCTAATTCTAATATGAATAATGAATTATTCACTCGATTTTCGGAGGTCATAATCATTATGTAGGAGAGATGGCCGAGTGGTTGAAGGCGTAGCACTGGAACTGCTATGTAGGCTTTTGCTTACCGAGGGTTCGAATCCCTCTCTTTCCTTACCTTCACCTAATTTACCGATCTTACTAACCACAATAGATCAATAGATATAGATCAAATAGCAATATATGACTATTCCAACAGTTAGACCTTTCTTTGATATGGATTCTCTATTCCTAATGGCTGTGGTACGGAAAATACTGTTAAAGAAACGAGTAGATAAGGAATGAAAATATCCCTCTCGGTCTATGACACCTAAATGGAAGAAAAATCCGGAGCAAACCCTTAATTTATCTTAACCTTAGGTTAATTTTCTTCGCCGAAAGGGAGGAAAATAGGTTATATTTGTCTTTATTTTCTTTTTGTTAGGTTTAAGTCTGACGAGAATAATATTCTACAACCAGCAATTCATTTATTTTCAAACCGACCCATTTACTATCTATTATTTGATTGACTAATCCTTTATATTGGAATGGTTGAAGAGTCAAATGGTTTGGCAATTCCTCCTGAGGGGATGAATCGAGAGAATTTTGAATTAGAGCTCTAGATTTTTGTTCATCTCTCGCCGCAATAGTATCTCGGGGTTTGCAGCGATAACTTGGTATATCTACTATACGACCGTTGACTAAAATATGTCTATGGTTAACCAATTGGCGAGCTCCCGGAATAGTCGGGGCCATACCCAACCGAAAAAGGATGTTATCCAGACGCATTTCAAGTAATTGTAGTAAAACCTGACCTGTTGACCCCTTTGCCTTTCCGGCGAGACGAACGTATTTAAGTAATTGTCGTTCTGTAAGACCATAATGAAAACGCAATTTTTGTTTTTCTTCTAGGCGAATACGATATTGGGATTTTTTCCCAGAACGCGATTGGTTTCTAAGATCACTTCCAGCTCGGGGCCTTTTATTAGTTAGCCCTGGTAAAGCCCCCAGACGACGTATTTTTTTGAAACGAGGACCTCGGTAACGCGACATAAAGACTCCTTAATTTATAATTAATTATTAATTAATTCTTATTCTTATTGATGAAATTTCATTCTACAGAATAAATCTAAACTAAAAATGAACTAAATTCTAAATAAAGCAAAATTTACTGAAGTATTATTCTATTATTAATATTAATTAATTAAAGAATAATGAGATGAGTTGAATAAATATGTAGTTTCCGGTTTTCTATATATAGAAAAGGAAAGGGATTCTGTTCCTGAGCTAGTTGGAAATTCCTATCCTATAATCAATGGCTTTTGCGAAAAGAAGAATACATTTTTTTTCCACTTTGATTTCAAAGATGCATTATCAATCATGTAAAAAATAAAATAAATAGAGAAAAGCCGACTATCGGAATCGAACCGATGACCATCGCATTACAAATGCGATGCTCTAACCTCTGAGCTAAGCAGGCTCACATAACATAAATTCGACATGCAGAGGAATTCAATAAACTCTTAGAATCTTTGCTATTAACTATTTTCATTCTTGGCTATTCATATTCGCCATTTATAACATAAACATAATTCATATTAAATATTATTTAAATTATATTATTTTTATTATTATTATATTATTAATTAATATTTAATTATTAATATTAAATTAATATATTACTAAATTAAACATAAACAATAGAATAATTCTAATTTCAAATAATAATAACTGTTAAATATTATAGAACATAAGATTAAATTAATCTAGCGATATATAATTTCAATTTTTATTTTTTTATATTTATTTTATAAAATAATATAAAATTATAAAATAATATAAAAAATAAATTATCGACCGTTCAAGTATTTTCAATTTCATGGGTAAAGGGGTGGAAGAGAGACAGATGTATAGGGTATGTATCCACCTATATTGAATTGCGGGTATAGAAATGATAAAATCGTTTTTGATTGGACCGAATACGAGCCTCCTATAGAAGATGAAAGAAGATACACAAGAAATCACAAAGAGGAGAAAACACCTTTTCGAGACAGGCATCTATCTAATGAATTGAACGGTTCCGGTATAAATGAAAGAAAAAAGGGACGGGATCACAATGAGATTTTCATCTCAAAAGGGGGATATGGCGAAATCGGTAGACGCTACGGACTTAATTGGATTGAGCCTTGGTATGGAAACTTACTAAGTGATAACTTTCAAATTCAGAGAAACCCTGGAATTAATAAAAATGGGCAATCCTGAGCCAAATCACGTTTTCCGAAAACAAGCAAAGGTTCAGAAAGCGAAAATAAAAAAGGATAGGTGCAGAGACTCGATGGAAGCTATTCTAACGAATGGTGTTAATTGTATATATTGGTATAGGAATCCTTCTA